AGAGGAATAATTGGGACTACGGTCTCGAATTTCTTAATAGCAGTATCTATTCGAAACGAATTCTCTAGCATTTGACTCCTTATCACCGAAGAGTTTAGTCGTACACTTGAAAGATAGCCCAGAAAATGGAAGGGATGATTATATAATTGCTTTATATGGATCCTGGCCGGTTGAGACCACAAGTCAAAATGACATTGCCAAAAGTTGACAAAGTGAGATTTCCATTTCTTTATCAGAAGACGAGCCCCCCTTGAAGCCAGAATCGATTTTCCTTGATATCTGACATAATGCATAAAAGGGTCTTTGAACAACCATAGGGTTTTCTGAAAATCGTTACAAAGCACTACTACAAGATATTCTATTTTTGCATAGAAATGTGTTCGCTCAAGAAAGGATCCAAAAGATTTTGATCGTAAATGAAAGGGTTGTTTACGGAGAAAAATGAATATGAATTCACATTCATATACATGAGAATTAGAGAGGAACAAGAAGAATCTTTGATTCTCTTTTGAAAAAAGGGAAATGGCATTTTTTGGAGTAATGAGACTATTTGAATTCCAATACTCGTAGAGAGAGAATCGCAATAAATGCAACGAAGGAGTATCTTGTATCCAAGAGTGAAGGGTTTGAACCAAGATTTCCAGATGGATGGGGTGGGGTATTAGTATATCTGACACATGATTTAAATGTGATAACTTGTCCTCGAAAAAGGGAAATATTGAATGAATAGATCGTAAATTATGAGATTTTGCTATTTCTTTTTCTTCTAGGGAAGATACCAATCGCAGCGAGAATGGAATTTCCACAACGACTGCAAAAACCTCCGATATCATTTGAGAATCAAAATGATTGTTGTGCCCAACGAATCGATTTTGATTAGAATCATTAACCGAAATAATCAAACGATTCTGTTGATGCATTCGAGTAATTAAACGTTTCACAATTAGTGAACTGGATTTATTGTCATGATCTAAATTTTCCACGGGTTCATAAAGAATCGATCCATTTAAAGCATGACCATGAGCAAGCGCGTAGATATATTCCTGAAATAGAAACGGATATAGGAAGTATTGTTGCCGAAATCCATCCATTTCTAAATATCCTTGTAGTTCCTCCATTTCCATTTGAAATTACACTTGAACCAAATGGGGGATTTCTTGAGTTATCAAATAATACATAGTACGATATGGTCAGAACAAGGTATATAGTAAGAAAAGAATAGATACCCCGGAGCCAGAAAGGACAATCAACAGATCCTATTTCCATCTAATTTATTTATGTTCGTTATAGTTACAAGAGATGGTTAGAAATCCTTTATTTTTACAACCCGATCACTCTTTTGACTTTGGAATAATGAATTTTGATCAGTATACCGTTTCTTCTACACATTTGTCTCCACTACATAATAGAGAACATAATAGAGAATAGTTAGGATTCATGAAAAAAAAGGAATTGATGATCCACTCACAAGAGAACCCTTTCCCACATCAGGCACTAATATATTTTTAACGTCTAATTAGATCGGGTAATCATTCGAATTAAGAACAAACAGAAGCTCGTTGCTTTTGGTTTCCCTATAATTGGAGCTATAGGGCTCTATCCATTTATTCACTCGACCCAACTTGAATTGATTTGACCCCTTTCCAAGAAAAGAATCAAAACAAGATTTTGTATCGATCCGTTGAAGTATTCTAAGAGTTCTCCATTGATACGACATGCTGTTTTTTCCTTTCATTCCCTTTCAGGATCAGTCGTGGTCTTACAAACTCTACCAATGGTATGGACGAATCCGTTGCTTCATCAAAATGTGTAAAAGACCATAGCCGCACTTAAAAGCCGAGTACTCTACCGTTGAGTTAGCAACCCATATAAATAGGGTGTGTAGATACGATCGGAATAAAAAATAAATAAAGAGATTCGATTGCCCGACCTCGTCAAAACATTGAGCTAGCAACAGATCAAAAAGAAAGATTTGATGATCAATTGTGAACATAAAAATGAACAGAGATCAGATGAAAATACAACTGATTCTGGGATAAATTATAGATAAAATCTAAATAGATGTAAAAATGGATAGACTACCCATACTCTATTTTTTTTTTTTTTCATTATATTAACTAAGATACTTCTTGATGTCACAACGAAATTGACGAACCCATCGTTTGAGTGAAATAAAGAAACAAACTTATGAAATGTGGATAAATAGATCTATTTATCCACGATCGAATTATATTTGTTCGATACACCATTGTCAATATGAATTGAATGTTGAGAAAACCAATTCAATAAATAAAACAAGGACTTGTGTTGGAGTGACACTACAACATAGATAAGGGATGAAGTATGAGTAGGGAAATAAATAAGGAATTCCGGTAGGAAAAAATGTCGGGTTTATTCAATATTTATTCAATAGAGGTATAATAAGCAAGATTGACCTTTTGTTTGTTGGTGGAGTCCCAACGAAAACCATCTGATTGATGGTAATCCCATAATTTCCCAGTTATTTCATCTATTCACTCAATCTTTTTTCTATCTGTCTCATATCAAGAGAAGATATTTTTTTTTTTATAGTTCTATGATACGGGGTCATGTGAGAGCAACAATGAATAGAGAATAGAGAAAAAAAAATAAGGAATGGTGGAGAAACAATTAGACAAAGCTAGATACTGGGCACCCCCCCCCTTTTTTTTTATTTCATTAATTTCGTTTGATTAATTCGAAATTCCTTAAATACCTCCGCCTTCTTTGAAATATCATGAACAGTTCCTGTAGGTTGAGCGCCTTTTTCAAGGAAATATAGAATAGCGGAAACATTTGAATAAGTTTGGTTCTTTATCGGATCGTAAAAACCCACTTTACGAAGATCTCTTCCCTCTCTTCGGGATCGAACATCAATTGCAACGATTCGATAGATGACTCATTGGGATAGACATAAATGAACAACCCCCCCTAGAAACGTATAAGAGGTTTTCTCCTCGTACGGCTCGAAAAAGAATGATTCGAATTTATGTATTGTAGTGGCAAATAGATCCACAAAATCATCAATTAGACTATGATTTGAGTCATTTTTTTTTGTTCTTCCTTCCTGAAAAAAAAAAAAAAAAAAAAAATATCATTCGTACTCATAACTCAAGTTGGGTAATTCTCAAAGAGCTCGAAGGGAAATCCTTAGACATTTATTGAGCCGTCTCTAACCTCTTTTGTTTGTCTCGCCTAGAGTCGATTTTATTTCTTCCCCATTCTGATCTAGTTGTTGAGACAATTGAAAACGGTGTTTCCTTGTTCCGGTATCCTTTATTTTATCTTTGCTTTGAATCCTTGGGTTTAGACATTACTTCGGTGATCCTTAATTGTTTCAAAATGGTAGCAACATACCTTTTTTTATTTCGTTCTATGGAAACGATTGATTCCCCTGTGATACACTTTTGATCGGAATTGGTAAAACTATTTCGACAAATTCATTTTACTTTTTTTTTTTTTTTTTACTTGTTCGAACTTGATCCTTTCAATTTCTATACCGAAGATATACTTACGAAGTTGTTCCAACTTATTGATTGGCATTAACCCTAGATCCTTCTCTCTGCTAAACGAACCAATTCTTTATGCTCGAGCTCCATCATGTGCTATATTATAATTATATTATTTTATTACAGCCCCAAAATTGGGGTCCTAGTGGAATAGAACAAGCTATGTCGAGCCGAGAGCATCTTCTTTGATATATAAAATGGTGGGTACAAGAATCCACAGCCAATAATGTCCTTCAAGTCGCACGTTGCTTTCTACCACATCGTTTCAAACGAAGTTTTACCATAACATTCCTCTAATTTTGGACCGGTATGGAATTGATTCAATATGGAATCATGAATAGTCATTGGCTCAATCGGTATATAGTATACGAAGTCCTCCATACTTTCATTTTCATATATGGATCTGGAGAAGTCTCAGCAAGAATATAATTTAACCCCATATTTTATTAGAAGAATGAAACACATTTATAAAAAACACGAAGAAATGCGTTGCTTAACACTTCTTTACATCTTCAACAGATTGTTAGGGATGATGAATCATGAAAGATCCAATTCTTTCTCAAACAACTAAAACTAAAGAAGGGTCTTTAATTAGATTACCGATACCGGAACAGAATGAGTCATTAACCAAATAAGCTATTCCAATGACCGGGAAAGATCGCAAGTGACTCGATAGGATAGATTCACCAATGTCACACTTCTTCGAGTAGAAAGAATTTATAAGGAATCATAAAAAACAATTTCAAGAATTTCCTACTTCGACATCATTATTGGAAATAAGTTTTCCAGTAAAGACTGAATTGAATCTCTAAATCCATCAACAAGTCAGTACAACGAGGGTCTAAAAATGTTTAGCAGATATCTGATTAATTAAATCAGACGCGAATTTGATCATCATAAGAGACCTCTATGTTTCCTTTCCGATTGAATCATCAATAATTTAAACCAGATAAATGGGTCAAGAAACAAATCCAATTGTTTTGTTTTCTTGGGGATGGATAGAAGGGGCTCATGAAAGAAAAGATTAAGGTCGGTATTCTTTCAGGTATTCTTTCATCTGATTGATAAAATCAGAATCGTAGGAGTCTGATTTTATCGTATTCATCAGATACACCAAACAAGTGTTACCGGGGGTAATCGTGGGTATTTAAGGGATCGCAGACCTTTTTCGCCAAAACTGAAACACCGGTGTCACTGATCACTGAAATAGAACAATAACAATACATATAGGCATGGTTCATTTTCTACAGATTTTTCCTTACTTCAGATTCAGGAATCTTTCCATAAAGTAAAGTGAATGTATGAATTTCCCCCCTCCCCCAATTGATCGCTACATCGATTTCCAATTATTCATTGGAGCCAAATCAAATACAAAATAAAAGAAATTAGGTCCAAAGAAAATAATCTGTTCCGTATTGAATTTTCTTGTTTGTTAATAAGATCCGGATGACAAGGGTCTTGAAATTGATACCTTCCTTTCCTTTGCGGATTAACTCATATCGACACGAATTCCATGGGGATCATGAATCATACCCAAAGCCAGTTTAAAAGGATCTTCTTATGGGATGCTATCCTGTCTTGTATAAGTACAAAGCAAAATGGGTTCATATCAATTCGTTGTTACTATTTTGTTTGATTTTGTCCCACCCCAGTCTCAGGAGCTTTAATTCCAGCGATGGAATTAATACCAAGAACCCCCCGTTTTTTAGGATTCAGGATCCACATTAGTCATTTTGTCTACCCTATCTTTATTTATATTTACTTTAGGGAAGGTAGAGACTTCTCTTTTATTTCGCATTTCGACTCAGAATGCATCATGTGAGAATCCAAATATCGTAGATATGGGGCATAAAGTTTATCCAAATGACTAACTAACCTTCAATATGAATATGGGCGAGGGGGCGGACATACGCTGAATGGCCCACCCAGTTTTTTTTTTTTGAATTTCACTTTGATCTTTGTTCCCATCCTACCTATATCAAAAAAGATATTTATTTCCATCCACATGTCATTGATACTCGATCCGTTTGTTTGTGAGAAACAAAATCGAAAGGGAAGATATGATTCTATAGAAGAATCATTAGAAATCACAAAGAAAGATTGGATCACATTGTATCCAACATTACACCCTTAAACAGAAGATTGTTAAAAACAACCATCTTTGTTATGATAGAATTGGTCTGGGACGGAAGGATTCGAACCTCCGAGTAACGGGACCAAAACCCGTTGCCTTACCACTTGGCCACGCCCCATTTTTATTTCTATTCGACACCGATAAACACTAATATCGGTATTGGTTGTTCGTCAATTCCAGCCCCAATATCTATTGAATTGGTTGTTGCTATGATTCTACACATGTAGATGTAGAATCAAAATGAATTTATTGATCATTACATATAATTCAATTAAGATATTGTATGTAAGGTATGATTCCTTCTATTCTCATTTGAGAATTGAAGGATTTTTGATTGAGGGAGTTCAAAGAAAAAGAAAGATTTTGCGGCCTACTTTCCCTTCTTTCTTCATTTTCCCCTTATATTAATAACCCAATAATAATGAAATTTTCTCCAAGAACAAAATGTTTGTTATGCTTAATATCTTTAGTTTGATCTGTCTTAATTCTGCCCTTCATTCGAGTAGCTTTTTCTTCGCCAAATTGCCCGAAGCTTATGCTTTTTTCAATCCAATCGTAGATGTTATGCCAGTCATACCTGTGCTCTTTTTTCTCTTAGCCCTTGTTTGGCAAGCTGCTGTAAGTTTTCGATGAGATCTTTAATACTGTCTTAGAAACATTCATGATTTATTCGATAAAAAAAAATTCTATTCTTAAGAATTGATAAGATCAGATAATGAACCCTCGACTCAAACATGGAAATTCTTTTGGATAACCGAGATGAATCGGAATCACCTCATTTCTTCATTCCTTCTGGGGGTCGAAGACCCTATGTATGGTCCCTACAATACCTAATTGTAGGTATGAGAGATCTTTTTGTTAACGAAAGAATCAGAATCTTATTACAAATTCATTCCTACAAATTCCTTATGTTTTCTAGAAACCGCTTCTTTTCTTGGTGTCAAAACGGAATATGTGGTACAAAAATGGAGAATCTATTCCCCTATTTCCCCCAAAATGATCTTGGAGGTTGTGTAATGCTTACTCTCAAACTCTTCGTTTACACAGTAGTGATATTCTTTGTTTCTCTCTTCATCTTCGGATTCCTATCTAATGATCCAGGACGTAATCCTGGACGTGATGAATAAAAAAATCAGGGGTTTTTCCTTGCTCGATTTCTGAATTTTCTTAGGATTTTCTTTCTCCATTCCATACATTTAACTATGAGAAAGGGGTTTATAGATTTTTTCGAATTCGAAAGGGAAATATCAAGTGATCAGAAGAAACGGAGAGAGGGGGATTCGAACCCTCGGTACAAATAATTCGTACAACGGATTAGCAATCCGCCGCTTTAGTCCACTCAGCCATCTCTCCCAATTTTAAAAGGAGAATTCCTATGTGACGCGTGAAGTAAAGGTTGATAAAAGTTTTTCCTTATCTTTCTTTATTCTATAAATATAGACGAATTTGATCAATCATCAATTCCCTTTAGATAATGATTCGAAACAGATATCTCTAATAGAAAGAAAAGAGTACCTCTTTGATTTCGTCCGAAAGGTTCTTTCTTTTATTCCCCCGGCCTGGCCAGTACCTAGCCAGGCCATTCCTTGTTCCAATGAATCATAGATCAAATGATTTATTTGATTTGAAAACGGAAATGCTTGTTATTGAAGCAGCAACAAGGCTATTCCTATGATAGGAGTGTCGTTTCTTATTATGTTTTTCCTTTTCTCGATTTACTTAATAATGGAATAAAAAAAACATATTTTTTTCTATTATAATAGAACTCATATATTTCTTCAAAGAACATGTTTGAACCTGAACCCTTGAGTCCACAACCAAAACAATAGGATTTTTCAC